GCGGTTAATGGGGACGGACTGTAAATTCGTTGGCAATATGTCTACGCTGGTTCAAATCCAGCTCGGCCCAATAATTCGCTGTCTACATAACCGTTTTTGTTTTGCATAAATGACAGAGAAGGGTAAGAAAAAAAGGTCAAATTTCAGGGTATAGTTCGACTTTACTTTTTTCTTTATTTCTTGTGTTTAGTTACTTTTTTGTTTCCATAAAAAATGCCGATCTTGCTAAGGATTCCGATATGGATCCTTTAAATATAAACTTTAATGAACAGAGTCGAGAAAATAATCTATTTTTTACAAAAAAAAATAGATTATCAATCGATTTGATAATAATGCAAGGATTACCCCAGTAATCCGTCTTGCTCTCACTAAAGTGATATCCATATAGATATCAATATATCACTTGTGACTTTCTTTGTTACAAAACAAAAATTTGAATCTAAAATTGAAATGATTAAAATGAAATCATAAGAAGGAATATGTAAGCTACCCACTTGATTTCCATGGGATTGTAGTTCAATTGGTCAGAGCACCGCCCTGTCAAGGCGGAAGGCGGGTTCGAGCCCCGTCAGTCCCGGCGGATTCAATACATCAACTCCCCTTTTTGTTTCGGGGCAAGGGGATGAAAATGGTTTCATTTATCTTTTTGTTTTATTTTGCTTTTTTCATAAAGCAAAAGTCGATTATTTTAACTAGGGTAGAGAGACATATGTAAATTAATTATAATTATTGAGAGCATTCAACACTTCAAGAAAGAGATACTGTATGGGGTTTCCGCTTTTTGTCAACTGGTCTCCCATTAATTCGTGTAGGAAAATGGAATAGGATAGCGTATAATACATTTGCCAAGAGTACCTATATATACTTTTATTTCTATGAAGTCAAGGAATTTTAAATAGTTCGAATCCAACCAAGGAAATGAGGATATTTTTAAAATAAAGATAAAATGCGTCTTCCCTAATGAATATGCTCTTTTTTTTTTTAAGATAAGATTAGAGTCGATGTCGAAGAAAAAACTCGTAAGAAAAATTAACGAGTTAATTTTTTGGAATATTTTCGTTTTTTTCCTGGGACTCGTCTTTGTCACATTCCCTTTCTTTGTTTTCCAAAAAGATGATAGACCCTTTAAATTTTTTTTAATTTCAAATTGAACTTCGTACTTGTTTTCTCTATTTGATTTCTATTGTTTATTTAAGGTTCTTTAGAAACTATTTTTGTAAAGAATCGAAGTAGAAAAGGTTTTTTTATGATACTTCATCAGATGATTGTACAAGGAAAGTAAACTACTAGGTTGTAGAAAAGAAAGCCGGGAAAAAGAATCATAAATAAATATTTTTTGATTGGATCAGGAATCTCTCGGTGTGGATAAAAGATCTTCCTATGTTATACTATTAAATTCTTGACGATGAATCGATTTTATAGCTCCGATATTGTTATTCATGATATTTCTTTCATTCGATATCATCGAAATCTAATTCATCTGAGTGAGTTTACAAGCGAAAGATTTCTCATCTCTATGGGATTAAATCCCGAGATATTCCAAAGAAAAAAAAAATAATAATAAACGATTAAATTATGGAAGTCAATATTCTTGCATTTATTGCTACTGCACTCTTCATTCTCGTTCCTACTGCTTTTTTGCTTATAATTTACGTAAAAACGGTTAGTCAAAATGATTAATTTGAATACAATTTTACTATCAATGAAAAAAAAAAAGATTTCAATTTCTCGTCTTAAATGAAAGGAATGCATTAGACTCAGTAGTAGTATCCTAAGGGGCCCGCTAGTATGGTAGAAAGAGATCTCTTTCTACCATACTAGCCATTTTGGTTATTGTAATGTATAAAGATACAAGTGAAATATTTTAATATAAAGGAATCCACCTATATCTCTCTTTTTCTTTATAAACGTCAATATAAATTAAATAGAATATGAAATGTATGTACATACTTTCTCAATTTCATTTGTTTGTTTGATCCATTTAATACAGATAATCCCAAACGGATAATCCCAATTCGATGGAAGCTTCTTCAGATTTCGAAAGGGGTTACCCCATGAATGGTTAACCGTGTAAACCCTGATATAAAAATAGAAAATGAGTCAATAAAACAAAACATAAATCCAATTTCTAAAAAAAAATCTTAAAAAAAATTGCCGAACGGTATAGAAAACTCAAACAATTGATACAGGTTGATAGAGTTTGATTATTACCGCAATTAGAAGTATTTCTAGAGTCCACTTCTTCCCCACACTACGAGAGAGAGGGAAAATGTAAAAACTACCATTAAAGCAGCCCATGCGAGACTTACTATATCCATGTGAATTCTGTCCCCTATTTCTATGAATATGAAGAAACTATTCCATTATTGTTCACTAATAATAGTGAAATCACTGGTGCAGAGTCAAAAAAAGGGAGAGGTATTTGGTCACCATTGATGAACTACTCCAAAAAATCCACTTATCTTATAATGAGTTATTCTTATTATAGAATTTCTAGTAGAATCGACAAGATGTAAACACAAGCAAATGGACACTTAAATTAAAGTATTAAGAGTCTTTTCCTACGTTTGTTATAGTTATAATAGGGGATTTAAAGTCTGTTGTTGAGGCGGCACCCGGATTTGAACTGGGGAAAAAGGATTTGCAGTCCCCCGCCTTACCACTCGGCCATGCCGCCAAAACGATAGAAACTAGATTCCAATTTTCTTTTTTTTTTTTTTTCAACTCCGAAAAAAATATATATATAGATTTTCAGTCACAAAATATAGAATCCAGTACAAACCAGAACCATTAACTATTGACTGTAAATTCATGACCATTTTTGAATTAAAATGAAAATCTACAGTTTTTTTTATTTCTAATAATATTAATAAAATCATTAGAAATGGATTTATAACTAATCTATATTGAGTTTTTTTAATTAAAAAAAAAATCTTCTTCAATTTCAATTATAACAGTAATGATGAGTATATGTAAACCCCAGAATCAGAACATACGTTATAGAGTTATAGCTCTATAATGGGGTATTTTTTCTCTCTAGGGATGCTTTTGAGGAGTAATTCTCAATAAATTTTTATATTTCAATTTTTCATTGAATACCTTGAAGAGAAAATTTCCTTTTTGATAGAGCACAGCATGTGCTGTCCCAAATAGAACTGTACCACAATAAAAGAAGAAAAAGTGACATATATATCTGTGCATTCTTTTTTATTTTTGATTTTAATAATAAAAAAATTTAATAAATAAAAAAACAAAAGTTTTCTTACCTACTTCAATTCAATGATATTCTAACTATTCTATTCAAAATAGGTAAAAATAAATCTCTTTTCTGCAAATATTTTTTTGAACAATGAAATACAAATACATGAAAAAGTAAAGTGGTTAAAAAAAAAGTTTTCTATTTTTTATATGTTTATCTGCTCGAACAGATCCAATGATGAATACATTTTTTATGGTATGCAATCGAATTGGAATATGTAATATCATAGGTGAAAATGAAATTACTTTTTTTTTCTAGTCTTTACAAAACTCCGTAAGTTCCAGTGGTATTTCTCAATTCTGTTCCATTTTGATCTATTTCTTATAAAAAATTCCAATTGAATCTAGTCTCCGTTCATACGTATTTCATACATTCCATATATCTTGGAGTTGGATAAAATTTCATGTGATTCAGTAAACAGAATAGAAATTCCATTATTGCTAGATCGAATTCTATGTCTATGGATATGATTCGGTGAAGAATGAGAGATGGGATGGGATTTTTTCAATAAACGGATAAATGGGAAATTCAAAAAAGATGCTTGGGGATGGAAAAGAGGGAACATCTACAATACCCGGATTTAATCAGATACAATTTGAAGGGTTTTATCGGTTTATTGATCAGGGTTTAATAGAAGAACTTTCTAAGTTTCCAAAAATTGAAGATATAGATCACGAAATTGAATTTCAATTATTTGTGGAAACATATCAATTGGTAGAACCTCTGATAAAAGAACGAGATGCTGTCTATGAATCACTTACATATTCTTCTGAATTATATGTATCCGCGGGATTAATTTGGAAAACCAGTAGGAATATGCAAGAACAAAGAATTTTTATTGGAAACATTCCTTTAATGAATTCCCTTGGAACTTCTATAGTAAACGGAATATACAGAATTGTGATCAATCAAATATTGCAAAGTCCTGGTATCTATTACCAGTCAGAATTGGATCATAACGGGATTTCGGTCTATACCGGCACCATAATATCAGATTGGGGAGGCAGGTTAGAATTAGAGATTGATAAAAAAGCAAGAATATGGGCTCGGGTGAGTAGGAAACAGAAAATATCTATTCTAGTTCTATCATCAGCTATGGGTTCGAATCTACGAGAAATTCTAGAGAATGTTTGCTACCCTGAAATTTTCTTATCTTTCTTGACCGCTAAGGAGAAAAAAAAAATTGGGTCAAAAGAAAATGCTATTTTGGAGTTTTATCAACAATTTTCTTGTGTAGGTGGGGATCCAATATTTTCTGAATCCTTATGTAAGGAATTACAAAAAAAATTCTTTCACCAAAGGTGTGAATTAGGAAGGATTGGTCGCCGAAATATTAATTGGAGACTGAATCTTAATATACCTCAGAACAATATATTTTTGTTACCACGAGATATATTAGCAGCTGCCGATCATTTGATTGGGATGAAATTTGGAATGGGTACACTTGATGATATGAATCATTTGAAAAATAAACGTATTCGCTCTGTAGCGGATCTTTTACAAGACCAGCTCGGGTTGGCTCTGGCTCGTTTAGAAAATGTAGTTAAGGGAACTATCTCCGGAGCAATTAGGCATAAATTGATACCTACTCCTCAGAATTTGGTAACTTCAACTCCGTTAACAACTACTTATGAATCCTTTTTCGGATTACACCCATTATCTCAAGTTTTGGATCGAACTAATCCATTGACACAAATCGTTCATGGGAGAAAATTGAGTTATTTGGGCCCTGGCGGATTAA